TTGGTAAAGGAGTCAACCTTAGCAGCAGCAGACAAAGAGAGTGTGACCTGAGCGTACCAAGAAAATGAGGCGATAGTCCTGTAATCTTCCTTGTGGTCCCCGACCATTATCCAATCTCTCGGGTCAATTCGTGTGATTCACGTGGGGTCGTGTTTGTGAGCCATATCGAGTGAAAGGGAAGCCAAGTCCACCTGTGGCTCAACTTCAGGCTGAACATTTGCTTTCCTAGTTCGTTCGCTTCCATGCCCGCATTAAGAATTTAAGTTTGATCTCGTTCCGCAAGAGGAGTGCAAACAGGTTTGCGCATGCTGAAGGTTCGGGCGCAACCCTTCTCTACCGGCCCAAAGGAAAATGCCCAGATCATTTGAAAAGAGATGCGTCAGTCACGCTTGGTGAGCTTATGCTCGCCCTAGTTCTTTCCGCGCTCTTAGTTTGCTTTACAGGCACCATTTTTTCTAGGAAAATAACATGTGGTTAACCGAATGGATCACTATCACTGGTTACTGGCCGGGAGCAGCACTGGTCTTTAATGGACCAGCCAACAAGTACCGTGGAAACCCCAAAGCCAGATCTCTATCCGTGCATGTCTGACCAATTCTCGTGCTTCGTAACGTACCTCTTTCTTTGAAGCTAATTCCTGCCCTTTGGGATATTTTCTAATGAATCGAAAGAATAAATCTTCCCAAGTACATACTTTCTTTCCCTCGTTGGTACATTACCTTGTTTTCGCGAAGGTGAAAGGATTCCTTGTTGCCTCAGATCATACAGGACTTGCTGTAGGAGATACCAGTCTTCGATTAGCATTTCCATGGCTCGACCGGCTTGAGCGCATCACATACTCAGAGCTGCGAGGCCCGCCCATCGTTCTTGCTTTTGAGCTGGTATTATATCGTTACAGTTTGGTATATAAATTATCTTTCCACGTTACTCTTACTTCATGAAATTCCATCATAGCCCTTGAATCAGACCCCGGCAACTACAGACTAGCTTCAAATCAAGCTTCCCGCATTTAAATTGAATGATTTGTTTCGAAAGACTCCTGGCGGGGATAAGCTTCATCGGCGCTGGCTCAAGACAGATCGAAAGAATACAGAAATGAGCGAATCTTCGGACGCTTCTCTGCTTGTGATTTCGATAGAGAACTAAAGGTAGTTCAACGCCGGGGAAGAATCCGACTAAGCTTAGCTTTTCACTTGGCACCTTACCTTCTAATCCCTTGCTTGGTCTGTTGCGGCTCCTCTTCCAGTTCGAATCGATTTATCTACCCACTTCCTCTTGTTGAATCAGGTGAATCTGCTTTGGTGAAAGGTTCTTCCCTAGCCAGTCATCAAGTCGGAGACGGAGCTTAGTAACTCGCGGGGATTAGTCATCTCTTTCAGCTTGTGCGCTTGACCACTGCGATCGATAACCCAAAGCTATACTGACCTCGGCAACCAAGAAATGAAAATCAGGAATTGAGGACGGTGATAGAAAAGGAGGAAGAAAGGTAAACTCTTCTTTTCAAAAGTCCGGAATAACGGCCTTGAACCATAGACGGAAGACTTGCTAACACACATAGGAGAGGGACACGCACATAAGCAAAGGTTTTCCCTCAGATCTAAGGGAAAGTAAGCAACAAGGATAGCATAATTCCCTGCACGGAAAAGCAGGTAAAAAGCATCAACAAAACAGGCCTTAGCCGACAGATGGAAGGTTTGGAATGATTACTTGAGCCAGGAAAGCAGATAATACCGAATCGGCTGACTTAAAGTATAACAATCCGGATTGATATGATACCAAGAATAAGCGTATGAGTTTTCTAGTTGGCTATGTTGAGATAGTTTCAGTTGGAAGAGGGGGCATTAGCGGTTTAGGAATCGATCTAGCTGCTTCTCCTAGAGATGGAGATACGGCATAACCGTATGAACCGTACTCGTTCTTCCTCGAGTGCTTTAGTAGGGGCATATGGAAAGGGCCTAACTGCTGTTTTAGTGAACTTGTGTCGTCCATCTGCTTTCTGCTTCACTTCAAAAGGTAAGTAGGCTAGACTATAAAGAAGAGTTTCAGGCGATAGGCATAGTAGAAAAAGGCAATTGCTCTTACTTCCCTCGGAGTTCTAGTTAGCAGATGGGATCAGATTCATTAGAGGAAGGGGTGGTGATTAACTGATAGAACCTCTTCTCTTCTTTCAAATTGCATCTCTCCAAAGAAAAGGAGTCTACCACCGCCTTGTAGTAATTAGTAAGCCGGGTTTTAGAGTCAGCCAGTCCAGTAGCACGGTCTCGGTCCTGCAAGCCAACGGTTGTTAGCAAGGATTTATGGTTATTTATGGATTAGTGCACTCACTCCCTTTATAGAATCCTTCCTTAGTGCTCCGGGCTCAGGCCTAGGGGTGATAGTAGCTAACAGAAGTCTGCCTTCGGGTCCCTCTCTGCCTCGGTAAGAGAAAGATAAGGTTTAGAATCCTCTAACTGAAATCGATTCATGATGGCGACTCCTACTTCTTGTGCCTTAACTATCGCTTACCGATATGCTTTAGACAGGCGTGTTGTATTTCCTTTTTGCTTAATGCTTGTTCCCTCTTGCACCTCCCCTGCTGCACCACTCCTGTTTGCTTTCTTGTCGATCGACTCAATTACATCGACCCTCTGTCGTAAATTCTCGAGTGTTGACTCCTAACTCCTGCTTCCCTTAGCACTAACTGACCACTGACCGAATTGGAGTAGGTAGGAGGCTTTTTCTCAATTGAGAATACAATCGAGGATGTTGCATTTAATCACTCTGCTCTTAGCCAAGTGTGAAGAAAGGTAGCCAGAACTCAAGTCACTAAAGCGCGCCTAGTCTAAGATTCGGTATCAAAACAAAGCCGACAAGAGAGTGAAACGGAGATGGAACACTTTTTTAAGTTGGGTTCTTAGAGAGGAAGAAAGCCCCCGCAATGGAGAAGTAGCGGGGCTGTCAAAACAAGAAATGTGTGATCGCATAGTCGAAATAATAAAAAAGGGGAGCGATGATGTCTAAACGGTTATGCCATTTTGGGCTTTGCTCTAACCGAAGCTATTGCATTGTTTGCCCTAATGATAGAGGCAAGATAATCATTGACTTAGTGGACGGCTTTTTCGACTGACTTGTCGAAGGAGAGGTTAGCGTGAGAGCTATTGAATCAGATTACGCCCTCTGCAATAAAGATCTTTCCCGCACGCAGGAGATTTTAGAGTACTGATTGAGTCCTCTGGAAACGTTGAAGTTGATTCCAGACTAGAGTTCGCAAGCCAGGGTTCATGAGTGAATGAGGAAGGAGTTCTTTCTCTTTTGTCTACTGCTGGAAACTAATCATTCCAAACTCGAGTGCCAAAGGAGACCAATGGCAATAGTTCAACCCTGCTAAGGAGAGCTTCCTGGAGATCCTTCTTTCTATAGCTCGATTGATCTCCCTAAATCTTGCCAATCCTAAACCTCCTCTAGATTGCTGACCGGGTGGAATAAGAAGCTTCAGCATACGAGCTATCTATTGCTTTGAGGCCTGAGGTAACCCACTCGACCGGGAAAAAAGAGTAGCTGCATTTGATTTCACTTCTCTTCACTGGAACTCTCACTCGCTCACATAAGTTTTCGTACTGCCGTGTACATTCCACTATCGTTCTGCCAGCGCACCGGAAAATCTCTGTTGAGCAGACCAGACCGGTAGAGGTAGAAGAGGCATAGCATTAAGAACATAGTATTGCATCCGAGAATGAACAGAGCTCTCAATCCCTCAAGTTGGCGCCGACCTACTAATCATCATTAAGTGCTTATGAATCAGAAATCGAATAGGCCGTTTTCACTAATTCCACTCGGTGGAATATTTAGATCAGTTGGAAACTGACATTCTATGTGGTCTTATGCCCGCTTTCTTACACAGGCTGGTTTGCTTACCCTTAGGGTTGCAATTGTATAGGCTTAGAAAAGGGGACGAAAAGCTTGCCTTGATCAATAATATCTTCTTGCCTAGACATAGCCCTATGGTATGGTATGGCTGGCCTCCTCGTTTCGCTGACACCTACTCGCTCATCAATAGCACTTATTCCGAGTAAATTGATCCTACTACTGGCTTATGGACATATGGGTCCAAGACTACGTGCTTCTAGCAAAGTTCCCTTTCCCCCAAAATAAATAGGAATTTGACACTTAGCCCTTCCAATACAATATAAGATTGGTTCCTTCCCGCACCTCGTCCAATTCTAGAAAAGCATAATAAGTTCCTGTCCGATCCCTTATTAGAAAGGAAGGTCTCTCTCGCTGGAAGGAATGAAATTAATAGGAGCGTCGAAAATGCCTCTGCTTTCACTTAGGGGCGGGTAAATATTCATGTAGAGATTGTGTATTCATAATTGCTGTTTCCAAGTATCTTTCAGCAGCTGCGGCATTAGGATCGGGTATTCTCGTGTGTCACACTGTGGTGCTCGGCTTCGTTCAGTGCTCGAGGAGGCGTTTCCCGTTTACGGACATCCTCAAAGATGAAACTATTTCCCAGTAGTCGAACAGAATGAATCATAAGCTTATGGAGCGTTAACCTTTACAGCAAACTAAAGAACTCCTACTCGCTACGATTGAGACTGCTGCTACGGTTTCATAGCCCAATGCAAGACCTTCACCCTACAGCGATGGACTTGCTTAACGATGCTACGCTTACGAGTGACGAGTTCCGTATAAAGCACTGGCTCTGGGGTAGGAGTTCTATTGTTATGAGCTCCGTGTTGATGGTTGACTCCAAACGATGCTTCTTGTTTTGCTCGACGTACGGGGGTTAGCCTATCGATGGAGCTATGCATCCAAAGGGATGAAGCCAGGCAGTCAGTCAGCACCCCAACCCCGGAATAAGCGTTCTCCTCCTACTTTGGGGGCGTTCATAGTGACTGAGGGGGTCGAAGACCAAGAAGTGGGTTATGAAAACTAACAACGGCTGTTATAGAAAGGAAGTTGTTTGTGTCAATGTCAATCCGCAGACATTCTTTTCCTTTGTGTTCGTGTTTTCTTTCTTCTTGTTTGCTTTCAAATGAGTAGCTAGTTCACTACTCAAAAATAGCAGGCTTAAAACAAGTGGGAAAAATATTTTTTCAATTATTACCTTGTATCCCTTCTTTCTAAGTAAAGGGTACCGGTTACCAAATAGCCTTTTATTGAAACATACTTGAGGAAGGAAAGAAATGTATTCTCCGATCTCAAAAAAGAGGACCCTTGTGATCTTGGCTCTTTTCTTAGCGACTCTTCCTGGCTCTGAGTTGTTGACTAAAGCCCCTATCTTCTCTGTATTCCAATTGCAAAACTAAGGAAAACGTTGAGTGCCTCCTGACTAAAGGATGACTGTAGCTTTCTTTACATTCTCGTAAAAAACCAACTACTATTCCCATTCCTTAAGCTTAAGCTCGCCAGCATACCGTATTTATAGCTTAATATAGTGAAAAACGAGTCGATTGTAAAGAGCTCCTGATCTGAGGAAGAAGAGCGATATGCCAAAAAGCATTCTGTTAGAATGAGTCAATCAAACGGATCTTGGCAGGAGTTAGTGCATTGATGCCGAGAAGTTTTTTTCTTTGCAGGAAAAAGGATTCGCAGGCGATACAGATAGATGTGAATGAATGGAATTAGCTGCGAAGTAGCAGCTGACTCGTGAAATAGTTTATTCTATTGGTCTAGAACCAAAATGTCGTATAGGTTTAACAGCTTCTTCTGTATCAAAAATAAGGTCAATCTTTACTTTACCAAACCTAATTCAACTGATTCACAATCTCCTTTTATATATTATATATATATATAATATATAAATATAATATAATATATGAGACGAAGGGCATAATCTTTTTTTCTTTAGCATCCCGCTCTTCCTGATCTGAGATAGCCACGACCTCCTCGAAGCAGAGCTAATTAGATCTTCTCCTTTATCCGGGTACACAGACGAGCTAAGCCTTCAAGTCCGATTTCTATCGTCACAGCTCAGCTACCTCACCAGTAAGTAAATAAAGAATAAAGTAAGACGAGTCCTTTGCTGGCTTATCCAACTCAAAAAGAATGGAATCCCCATACAGCTTTTGACCGTAAAAGAACTCTTTTCGAATAGCTGTCTCGAATTCAAGTTGATTGAGGATTTGTCCTCCCTCTCAGCTTGCATTCATAGATTAAGTATGAATCTTCCATGACGAGGTCAGAACCAACCCCAGTCCCGGCGGGCACATAGACTATAGAGAATATAATAGTTCCCCTTAGAGTTGTATCTTTCAAAGCTTGGAACATAGTAATTCTATATTACTTATAGAGTAGTAGTCGCTACGCCCCTTGCTCTTTCCTAGCCTTTAATTCCGCATCAAGAGGAGGGGAAGCCGGTACGAGATAGTTGCCGTCATAGGCTTTCGCTTTCTTACCTTAAAATAGTGCATTAGGCCGAGTAGAAAGTAGGCCTAGCCCCGGGGAGAGAGATTCTTTGGCATTGACTCCTAAATCAATATACTACGAATGACCTAGGAATTCTTCCGTTCTAGGATTGAAACATTTTGTTGAGTTTTTAATGCCCCTGCCTTCTTTATCCTTCCTACTTCACTCTCACTTCGTTCCTTGAAGCTTTTTGAGTCCCGATTCTCTCTCTTCCTCGGATTTAGGATTTAGCCCCTAAGAGGTTGGATTTGAGGATTCCTCCGCCGAGGTTTCGTCAGTCTCAAGTATCCTATCTGGCACTCACGACTAAAAAAGTTCCCCAGCTCCACGAACAAAGACCAAAAAGTGAATGATTACGCTTCAAAAGCTCTGGGGGCGGGGATGTTTTACAAGGTATCCTAAAGCAAGCTCCGCAAAAAGGGGCCTACTGAACCATTGCGGGAATTTTAAGAGGAAAAGATGTTCGATTAATCTTAGGACCTAGGCCCATTTGATTTTTAGGGTTGGGGTAAGAAAGCTTGGGTAAGTCCCATCGAAACCTCCTTTGATGTATCCAAAAAGAGATGAATTTGCTCTTTTCTTTAAAAGAAAAGGAAGTTGCTGGAAAAGCGGAAGACTACCACTTCCTCATTGCATTGAATGTGGTACGCGAATATTCTTATTCTTAGCCTTCTTCTTTTTATCTTAGTAAGGTAAGGCACTGGGATGTGGGGCCTCTTTCTTTGGTGGCACCGACGAAGCGTAACTTATTACGCTCTCTTGTCGGAATTGCTACTAGAAGAGACCGGGAAATCTCTTTAGAGAAGCTAAGTCCTAATCAAAGCAGCAAGGTTAGTCAATTCTTTCTTTTAGGAGGGTTCCCTCACATCTACCAAGGGGAGTCTATTTAATAGTTCCGCGGAAAGAGTGGATTCTGATTATGCTTCTGCCGGGATAAGAAAGGTATCCAAAAAAAGCCTGGGTCATAGAGGGTAGGCGAGGGTCGATGTAATTGAGCTAGGAGGAACTCTTTCGCAGACGATTACTAAATTTCTCTTCCTTTCCCCCCCACTTGGCCGCACCGACTTTAGACATATGGAAATGGGAATCCTAAATCAAGGCTTTGAACTCTTTCTCTTTTCAGCTGCTCTGATCCCTAGGGTTTTTTGACCTGAAAGGAAGGGCCCAACGAGTGGCAGATTTGGATGGGATTTTTCTCCTGGCGTAGTTCCGCTCGGTTCATCGGAAGGCGGCGAAAGATCAAAGACAAGGAAAAGAGGTGAGGGACCCGCTTTGAGTTCGCTTCCTGTTTGGAAGGACTTTTCCTTCTTCCGATGTTTGAATGGCTGCTATCCCCGTTCCCGATGGTTGAGTCCGAGAGTCCGCTCCTATAACTCGGGCTTGGAGCTTCTCTGATTACTTTCATTCCTTTGTTGTTCTGGCTTGGTTGATGCCATAGCCAAAGAGGTGTCCGGTTCAGAAGAGGCTGGCTGGGATAAATCATCTGATTAAGTAAGGGTTCCTTCTCGCACTCGAAGCTGTACTGGAACGAGTGCTTTATTTTAAAATAGGACGACTTTCCCTAAGGTCGATTGGCCTTACGCTCAGGGCCCTCAGATAATGTTCTGGCTCATCCCGTCTATTAGTCATAGTGGGTTTAGAACCGCCGGTCTATTGATTTGATGTGTCGGGGCTGCCCTTCCTTCCCAATCCGCTGCTAACCTCTATTTAATAGAGGTTTAAGCTTCCTCAAGGCCTCAGCAGAACGACCGAATTGCTTGCTGATTTCATTCATTGCCTGACTCGGGTAGGTCAATCTGACCCGTCGCTGCTGTTGAAGGAATTCCGTACTCCTTCTCAATCTTAAAAGATATGGTGCCCCTGCTCTTTTTCAGAAAAAGGCCGATGGTTCCTTGAGATTTTGTGTTGATGACAGGGCTTTAAATAAGCTGACAATCAAGAACAAGTACCCAGTGCCGAACACTTATGACTTGTTTGATCGGTTGGTGAAGGGTTGTTTCTTCACAAAGATGGATTTGAGATCTGGCTATTGGCAAGTGCGCATAGCCGAAGGAGATGAGGAAAAGGCCGCTGTCGTGACCCGGTATGGTTCTTTCTCGTCATCTCTATCATACTTGCTTGACCAGAAGAATAGCGTAAGTAATAGAGAAACGGAATAGCCGTTTCGGGGACTCCATGGTATTGTGTTCCTCAAAGTGCATGTTGCGCTGTCTTTAATGAAAAAGAACCTTTTCCCATGCTGTTAGTTGGTCAACAACCAACCACAACTCTAAAATAAAAAACTTCGACACAAGAGAAGAGGACCGGGCGCTTTGCTTGTATCTTCGGGATACGAGTTGACGGTCTTCTTTAAGATAACTTAAATAAGACTTGTTTTATGGTCATTGCTGATTTCGTTTCTAGGATGGGTTTGGCTCTGCCTGTAGCTATTCTTGTAGCCGTTAGGGCTGGCAGAATAATCAATACTATGAATAGTATCAATATGGAAACAAAGGTAACTGAAGTAACGATAGATGTTGTTAAGGATAAAATTGTTGATCAACTCTCAATTCTTTTGAAAGTCTATAAGGATACAACTGAGGGTGTAAGCTTACCAACAGGAGTCAATCTCCAAGAGGTAGCCGAACGTCTTTTTTTTGTAGAAGAAAGAGTGAGCCTTCTAAACAATCTTTATTGCGATCTTCTTTATCAAGGTTCGTACAAGTTCTAGAATTTCTTGTAGGGTAGTCTTTCTTTTTCTGATGTATTCTGTTGGTTAACAACCAAGAAAAGCAATTTGTACTTCTTCACTACTCCTACAGGCTTTCTTGTCTGTGTCTGGAGGGAATCATTTTGGACGACTCAATCATGCCTCAACTGGATAAATTCACTTATTTCACACAATTCTTCTGGTCATGCCTTTTCCTCTTTACTTTCTATATAGCCATATGCAATGATAGAGACGGAGTACTTGGGATCAGCAGAATTCTAAAACTACGAAACCAACTGCTTTCACACCGGGAGAATAAGATCCGGAGCAGGGACCCCAAGACTTTGGAAGATATATTAAGAAAAGGTTTTAGCACCGGTGTATCCTATATGTACTCCAGTTTATTCGAAGTATCCCAATGGTGTAAGGCCGTCGACTTATTGGGAAAAAGGAGGAAGATGACTTTGATCTCTTGTTTCGGAGAAATAAGTTGCTCACGAGGAATGGAAAGAAACATATTCTATTTGATCTCGAAGTCCTCATATAGCACTTCTTCCAATCCTGGATGGGGGATCCCTTGTAGGAATGACATAATGCTAATCCATGTTCCACATGGCCAAGGAAGCATCGCTTTTTAATCTCATTATGACTTGGTTGTTCGGAAGATATTATTTATCGATCAGAGGAATGGAAGGCACTACAAGAAAAAAAGACTCCCATTTCTTGGACCATTGAGACAAGTCTTTCTTCATTTATAGAGGAAGAAGCAGAACTACTTTTGTAACGCCTATCAGTATGAAAAATAGAATTTTTTATTCAATTCAAAAGAATGCCGACCTAGCTTCAATTGCTTCAGTTGGAGCTGCTGTCGGTATTGAAACACTTCCCGTGGGCCACTCCTGGACTGAATTGGCACAATCTGTCATTTCTTTAAAAAATGCTGATTTTACAGATCTATCCACTCTCACCTATGTGCATGCCCTCTTATTAGAAGGCGGGTATGACCCATTATGACTCTCGAAATAATAATCATTTGGGGCACTATTTGAGTTTCGTAATACTTTCGGAATAGCCTTGAATCTTGGGAATGAGAATGTAGGGATTGTTATTTTCCTAAAATCTTGTTTAAAATCAAACAAAGAAAGAAGGTTTATTTTCCCACGTAGTTCGTCGGTCAAACCAACGATTCTCTTCTTTAAGTAATAGTAGATAAATCCTTTTTTTTTAGTCTATCAAAGCAATGAGAAAACCATCCCTTCCTATTTGTTTGTCCTGTAAGATAGAAAGCAAATTA